GATTTTGATTTTTTTTGAAATACGGGACTATATGAATCAGGGAAAAACTCCATGAAAGGAAGATTAATGATTCATATAAATCACTTAGTGGAAAATGTCCTGAATAAACCCAACGAGTAACTAATAATCCTGTTATACAGGAAAAAGTCATTATCATCCCCCTTTCGGATGAATCATATAGTTTTACGATTTCATCGACTAAAAAAGTTATGAAATGAATTGTAATTACAATTGAAACAATCGAAAAAGAAATATGAGTTAATATATGCTCTAAAGTTGAAAATATCATAATTTTTTTTTAAGGAGTCCCATAATTATAAAAAGGAAATTGGAAATTGAATTCATTATAGGATCTATTTACTTTTTTTAGGAGATGACATGCCGCCACTCGGACTCGAACCGAGATGCTCTAGCACTGCTTCCTAAGAGCAGCGTGTCTACCAATTTCACCATAGCGGCTTGTCTTGAATTCATAATACCCTATGAATAAGCAATCGTCTAGATTTAAGAATTAAATTGTTGCAATCTTTTTTAGGAAAGATTCAAATTGATGAATAAAAATTCGTTCAAATAGGTATTTGAAGGTTCATTATTTGAATTTAGGGTCTTAGTTTTATTGTGTATTTTAGACTCTCCTCGACTTGAACTCTTGGAAAACTAGATAGTCCAACTATGAATTAAGGGATAGAACCCCCCCCCAAAAAAAAAACATTTTTGTTTTGTTTTAATAAACTGTTTTTGATTTATTTGATTTCAAACATCGAAACCAAAAAATCCATTTTATCAATGAACAAAAAAATTTGTTAAGTGTTTTTGAGTGGATTGATGGAAATAAATATATGGGAGTCTATATAGGAATTCATAGAAAATCCAAAAAGAAGAAAGTTGCACAAAAAGGTTTAGAATTTTAATCAATTAGTTTCAATGATTTTGATTTTTTACTCGCCTTTCTATAGAGAAAACGTGGATCTAGAGAAAAAAGAAAACCTTATATTATTGCTTATATTATTGTAAGAAAAAGGCTGATGGGGAAAATAATACTCCCCACCTTGGAAATGAGAAAATATACTAAAAAGACAATTACGTATCTTATGTTTTTTTGTCAAAAAAAAAAAAAGNNTTTTTTTTTTTTTGAATTCAGTACGGTAAAGAGAAAAATCCTTATTCTAATTCTAAGAGTGAAACAAATTCCATTTCCTATTGATTAACTCAACAGGGAATGGAAAGCGGAAATTTTATTTTCGAAACAAAATGAGTCAATTTTTGAGTCAAGCCGATTCAGATTATTGTAACATGTTATGTTTTATTACTTATTTTATTTGTTTGTTGCACAAAAAAACTTTTTGAATTCCCGGTAGAAATAGATTTCCCTAAGGAAAACGCTTTTAACGCTGCCCGATACCCCTTCCTTTTCCAAAAATTTTTACGAATACGCTTTTTTGATGCAGAAGTACGTTTTTTTGGAACTGCCATTTCAATCAAAATTAAGAGATTACTCATTGGTATAGCTGGATGTGAAAGACATCTATTCTTCAAAAGAAATTTTCGCTTTGCCAATTCATTATGTATTTCTTTTCTAGATAATATTTTTGATTCTAAAAATCAAAAAGAATACATAAGATGCGTGAAAGATATGGGAAAATTGCATAAACTATTTTTATTACTAAAAATAAAAGAATATTCTTTTATTTTTTAGTAACTTGTCAAATTCGCGAAAAATATGCCTAATTTAACTTGAATTTGAAAGTTCGAAGGAGACTAGTAATTAATCTGCTTTTTTCATATGATTTGACCAATTGTAACTTCTTGATTTGAATATTTGAAGTATTTAGCAGAAACTTCTAAAGTTTAAGTATAAAAAGAAATAAAAATTCTATTTCTATTTAAGTTATTAAATTAGTGCATATCTTTATTTTTTTATTGACTCCTTTCAAAAAGAGGTAAGATCCGGTGAATCGGAAACAATTAATATTAATTAAGAATTAAAAAACTTTTTTTATGGAACAGACATATCAATATGCGTGGATCATACCTTTCCTTCCACTTCCAGTTCCTATGTTAATAGGAGTGGGACTTCTTCTTTTTCCGACAGCAACAAAAAATCTCCGTCGTATGTGGGCTTTTTCGAGTATTTTATTGTTAAGTATAGTCATGATTTTTTCAACTAATTTGTCTATTCAGCAAATAAAAAGCAGTTCTATCTATCAATATGTATGGTCTTGGACCCTCGATAATGATTTTTCTTTAGAATTCGGCTACTTGATCGATCCACTTACTTCTATTATGTCAATGTTAATCACTACTGTTGGAATTATGGTTCTTATTTATAGTGATAATTATATGGCTCACGATCAAGGATACTTGAGATTTTTTGCTTATATGAGTTTTTTCAGTACTTCGATGTTGGGATTAGTTACTAGTTCGAATTTGATACAAATTTATATTTTTTGGGAATTGGTTGGAATGTGTTCCTATCTATTAATAGGGTTTTGGTTCACAC